GTTAATGTAGCTTAACCATAAAGCAAGGCACTGAAAATGCCTAGATGAGTTTTCATAAACTCCATAAACACAGAGGTTTGGTCCTAGCCTTTCTATTAGTTGTTAGTAAACTTACACATGCAAGAATCCCCGCCCCAGTGAGAATGCCCTCTAAATCATATTATGATAAAAAGGAGCAGGTATCAAGCACACTACCAAGTAGCTCATAACGCCTTGCTTAACCACACCCCCACGGGAAACAGCAGTGATAAAAATTAAGCCATAAACGAAAGTTTGACTAAGTTATACTAAAAATTAAGGGTTGGTAAATTTCGTGCCAGCCACCGCGGCCATACGATTAACCCGAACTAATAGACATCCGGCGTAAAGCGTGTTTAAGAATAAGATCAAAAATAAAGATAAATACTAGCTAAGCTGTAAAAAGCCCCAGCTATCATAAAATAAATAACGAAAGTAACTTTAGAATATCTGAACACACGACAGCTAAGACCCAAACTGGGATTAGATACCCCACTATGCTTAGCCGTAAACTCAAAAAATTTTAATAAACAAAATTATTCGCCAGAGTACTACTAGCAAAAGCTTAAAACTCAAAGGACTTGGCGGTGCTTTATATCCATCTAGAGGAGCCTGTTCTATAATCGATAAACCCCGATAAACCTCACCAACCCTTGCTAATTCAGCCTATATACCGCCATCTTCAGCAAACCCTAAAAAGGAACCACAGTAAGCACGATCATCCAACATAAAAACGTTAGGTCAAGGTGTAGCTAATGAGTTGGGAAGAAATGGGCTACATTTCCTGTCACAGGATAATTTACGGATATCTCTATGAAACCAGAGATTAAAGGTGGATTTAGTAGTAAGCTAAGAATAGAGAGCTTAGCTGAATAAGGCCATGAAGCACGCACACACCGCCCGTCACCCTCCTCAAATACTGCTAAAACAATAATAAAATTATAGCCCAAAATTAAGCTTATGAGAGGAGATAAGTCGTAACAAGGTAAGCGTACTGGAAAGTGCGCTTGGTTAACTCAAAGTGTAGCTTAAATTAAAGCATCTAGTTTACACCTAGAAGATTTCATACCAAAATGACCGCTTTGAACTAATATTAGTCCAACTAAAACCCAACACAACTAAAAAAGACCAATAAAACAAAACATTTAACACTCCATAAAAGTATAGGCGATAGAAATTTAACTTGGCACTATAGAGAAAGTACCGTAAGGGAACCATGAAAGAATAAGCTAAAGTACAAAAAAGCAAAGATTACACCTTCTACCTTTTGCATAATGATTTAACTAGAACAAATTAGCAAAAAGAATTTAAGTTAATACACCCGAAACCAGACGAGCTACCCACAAGCAGCCCCAAGAGCAAACTCTTCTATGTGGCAAAATAGTGAGAAGACTTGCGGGTAGAGGTGATAAGCCTATCGAGCCTGGTGATAGCTGGTTGTCCAGAAACAGAATCTAAGTTCTAATTTAAATTTACCAAAAAAACCAGAAAATTCTAATGTAAATTTAAATAATAATCTAAAAGGGTACAGCCTTTCAGACACAGGAAACAACCTTAATTAGAGAGTAATAATTGAACACACCATAGTTGGCCTAAAAGCAGCCATCAATTAAGAAAGCGTTTAAGCTCAACAATATAACACAAATTAATACCAACAGTAATTATTAAACTCCTAAACTTACACTGGACTGTTCTATTTATATATAGAAGTAATACTGTTAATATGAGTAACAAGAAACATTTTCTCCCAGCATGCGTGTATATCAGAACGAATAAGTCACTGATAGTTAACAGACCCTAACATAACCTATAAATAAAATCCTCAGACAGTATACTGTTAACCCAACACAGGAGTGCTACACGGGAAAGATTAAAAAAAGTAAAAGGAACTCGGCAAACATAAACCCCGCCTGTTTACCAAAAACATCACCTCTAGCATTTAAAGTATTAGAGGCACTGCCTGCCCAGTGACATTAGTTTAACGGCCGCGGTATCCTGACCGTGCAAAGGTAGCATAATCACTTGTTCTCTAAATAAGGACTGGTATGAATGGCCACACGAGGGTTTTACTGTCTCTTACTTTCAATCAGTGAAATTGACCTTCCCGTGAAGAGGCGGGAATAAAAAAATAAGACGAGAAGACCCTATGGAGCTTTAATTAATTAACTTATAAGAGATAAATATATACCACCAAGGGACAACGCACTCTCTTACATAAGTTAACAATTTAGGTTGGGGTGACCTCGGAATATAAAACAACTTCCGAGTGATTTAAGCTTAGACCTACTAGTCAAAGCAAAATAATCATTTATTGATCCAAAACTTTTTTGATCAACGGAACAAGTTACCCTAGGGATAACAGCGCAATCCTATTTAAGAGTCCCTATCGACAATAGGGTTTACGACCTCGATGTTGGATCAGGACATCCTAATGGTGCAGCCGCTATTAATGGTTCGTTTGTTCAACGATTAAAGTCCTACGTGATCTGAGTTCAGACCGGAGTAATCCAGGTCGGTTTCTATCTATTATATATTTCTCCCAGTACGAAAGGACAAGAGAAATAAGGCCTACTTCAAAAAGCGCCTTAATAGTTAATAGATGATGTAATCTAAATCTATAAACATATAACTAATCCAACCCAAGAACAGGGCTTGTTAGAGTGGCAGAGACCGGTAATTGCATAAAATTTAAGCTTTTAAAACCAGAGGTTCAATTCCTCTCTCTAACATCATGTTCCTAATAAACCTATTATCAATAATTATTCCCATTCTACTAGCTGTAGCATTCCTAACCCTTGTCGAACGAAAAATTTTAGGTTATATACAACTACGCAAAGGCCCTAATATTGTAGGACCCCATGGACTTCTCCAACCAATTGCTGACGCAATTAAACTATTCACCAAAGAACCCCTACAACCCCTAACATCTTCCACAACTATATTCATCATAGCACCTATCCTAGCCCTTACACTAGCATTAACAATATGAATCCCACTACCTATGCCATACCCACTAATCAATATAAATCTAGGCATTTTATTCATATTAGCTATATCAAGCCTAGCTGTCTATGCCATTCTATGATCAGGATGAGCCTCAAATTCAAAATATGCACTAATTGGTGCCCTACGAGCAGTAGCACAAACAATCTCATATGAAGTCACACTAGCCATTATCTTACTATCCGTCCTACTCATAAATGGCTCCTTTACATTATCAACACTTATTGTAACCCAAGAATACACATGATTAATCTTCCCATCCTGACCTTTAGCCATAATATGATTCATCTCAACACTAGCCGAAACCAACCGCGCTCCCTTTGACCTAACAGAAGGAGAATCAGAGCTAGTATCAGGCTTCAACGTAGAATATGCAGGAGGACCCTTTGCACTATTTTTCCTCGCAGAGTATGCTAACATTATTATAATAAATATCCTAACTACAACCTTATTCCTAGGAGCATATCACAGCCCAACCATACCAGAACTATACACAACCAATTTCGTAACCAAAACATTATTACTGACTACAACTTTCCTATGAGTACGAGCATCCTACCCACGATTCCGCTATGATCAACTAATACACCTCCTATGAAAAAACTTCCTGCCCCTAACACTAGCCCTATGCATATGACATGTATCAATACCTATCACCATAGCAAGTATTCCTCCCCAAACATAAGAAATATGTCTGACAAAAGAGTTACTTTGATAGAGTAAATAATAGGAGTTTAAGCCTCCTTATTTCTAGAATTATAGGAATCGAACCTACTCTTAAGAATTCAAAAATCTTCGTGCTACCATATTACACTACACTCTAGTAAGGTCAGCTAATTAAGCTATCGGGCCCATACCCCGAAAATGTTGGTTTATACCCTTCCCGTACTAATAAACCCTCTAATTATATTTACTATTATAGCCACCATTATCCTAGGAACCCTCATTGTAATAACAAGTTCACACTGGCTCATAATCTGAATTGGATTTGAAATAAACATACTAACCATTATTCCTATGCTAATAAAAAAACACAATCCCCGATCTACAGAAGCCGCTACCAAATATTTCTTTACACAAGCTACCGCCTCCATACTCCTAATACTAGCAGTAATTATTAACTTAATATACTCAGGTCAATGAACTGTAATAAAATTATCTAACCCAACATCATCCATTATTATAACATTAGCACTGACCATAAAACTGGGACTTGCCCCCTTTCATTTCTGAGTTCCAGAAGTAACCCAAGGAATCCCGCTATCATCAGGCCTAATCCTACTAACATGACAAAAACTTGCCCCTCTAACAGTCCTATACACAATCTCACCCGCTATTAACCTAAACCTACTCCTGACAATATCACTACTATCTGTCGCAATCGGAGGCTGAGGGGGACTAAACCAAACACAACTTCGTAAAATTATAGCCTATTCATCAATCGCCCATATAGGATGAATAACCGCCATCCTAATTTATAACCCCACCATAATACTATTAAACCTAGTAGTTTATATTATAATAACAACCACTATATTTATACTACTTATGACCAACTCATCTACAACAACATTATCCCTGTCACATATATGAAACAAAATACCACTAATCACTACAACTACACTAATAACCCTACTATCCCTAGGAGGACTTCCACCCCTAACCGGTTTTCTACCCAAATGAATAATTATCCAAGAAATAACAAAAAATAATAACATTATCCTACCCACCGTTATAGCCATCACAGCCCTACTAAATTTATTCTTCTACATACGACTAACATATGCCACATCTCTAACAATATTTCCCACTGTAAATAACATAAAAATCAAATGACAATTCGAAAACCCAAAATACCCAAGCCTACTTATACCAATAATTGTATTATCAACCCTTACACTGCCCCTAGCACCAATAATTATAATCCTAAACTAAGAGTTTAGGTTAACTAGACCAAGAGCCTTCAAAGCTCTAAGTAAACAAACATATGTTTAACTCTTGAAATTAAGGACTGCAAGACTCTATCCTACATCAATTGAATGCAAATCAATTACTTTAATTAAGCTAAGCCCTTACTAGATTGATGGGCTTCAAACCCACGAAACTTTAGTTAACAGCTAAACACCCTAGTCAACTGGCTTCAATCTACTTCTCCCGCCGCGAAAAAAAAAAGGCGGGAGAAGCCCCGGCAGGATTGAAGCTGCTTCTTTGAATTTGCAATTCAATATGTTATACACCACAGGGCCTGGTAAGAAGAGGACTCAAACCTCTATCTTTAGATTTACAGTCTAATGCTTAATCAGCCACCTTACCTATGTTCATAAACCGTTGATTATTCTCAACAAACCACAAAGATATCGGCACTTTATACCTTCTATTTGGTGCCTGAGCAGGGATAGTAGGAACCGCCTTAAGTCTTCTCATTCGAGCCGAACTAGGTCAGCCAGGGGCTCTCTTAGGAGATGACCAGATCTATAACGTAATTGTTACAGCCCATGCTTTCGTAATAATTTTCTTCATAGTAATACCAATTATAATTGGAGGTTTCGGAAACTGACTAGTTCCACTAATAATTGGTGCCCCAGACATAGCCTTTCCACGAATAAACAACATAAGCTTTTGACTCCTTCCTCCCTCTTTCCTACTTCTACTAGCATCCTCTATAGTTGAAGCCGGGGCTGGGACCGGATGAACCGTTTATCCTCCTTTAGCCGGAAACTTAGCCCACGCAGGAGCTTCAGTTGACCTGACCATTTTCTCTCTGCACTTAGCAGGTGTTTCCTCAATCCTTGGTGCCATTAATTTTATTACTACTATTATTAATATGAAACCTCCCGCTCTCTCTCAATACCAAACACCCTTGTTTGTGTGATCGGTCTTAATCACAGCTGTATTACTCCTGTTATCACTACCAGTCCTAGCAGCCGGAATCACGATACTATTAACAGACCGAAACCTAAATACTACTTTCTTTGACCCTGCTGGAGGGGGAGACCCTATCTTATATCAACACTTATTTTGATTCTTCGGTCACCCCGAAGTTTATATTCTAATCCTACCCGGCTTCGGAATTATTTCACATATCGTAACCTATTACTCAGGAAAAAAAGAACCTTTCGGATATATAGGAATGGTATGAGCTATAATGTCTATTGGATTCCTAGGATTTATCGTATGAGCCCACCACATATTTACAGTTGGTATAGATGTAGACACACGAGCCTATTTCACATCCGCTACCATAATTATCGCTATTCCTACCGGAGTTAAAGTATTTAGTTGACTGGCCACCCTTCATGGAGGAAATATTAAATGATCCCCCGCTATACTATGGGCTCTAGGCTTTATTTTCTTATTCACAGTAGGAGGCCTAACAGGTATCGTACTTGCTAATTCGTCACTAGATATCGTTTTACATGACACATACTACGTAGTAGCCCACTTCCACTATGTGCTCTCTATAGGAGCAGTGTTTGCTATTATGGGAGGATTTGTCCACTGATTCCCACTATTTACCGGATATACACTCAGCACAACCTGGGCTAAAGTCCATTTCTTAATTATATTTGTAGGAGTTAATATAACCTTCTTCCCACAACATTTTCTGGGTCTATCAGGAATACCTCGACGCTATTCTGATTATCCAGATGCCTACACAACCTGAAATACTATTTCATCCATAGGCTCATTCATCTCCCTGACCGCAGTAATGCTAATAGTATTTATGGTCTGAGAAGCCTTCGCATCAAAACGAGAAGTCCTCATAGTAGAACTACCAGCAACTAACCTAGAGTGACTACACGGATGCCCTCCACCTTACCACACATTCGAAGAGCCCACATATGTAAACCCCAAATAAGAAAGGAAGGAATCGAACCCCCTTAAATTGGTTTCAAGCCAACACCATAACCATTATGTCTTTCTCTACAAATGAGATATTAGTAAAATTTATATAACTTTGTCAAAGTTAAGTTATAGGTGAAACCCCTATATATCTCCATGGCTTATCCCTTCCAGCTAGGCTTTCAAGACGCTACCTCACCTATTATAGAAGAACTTCTCCATTTTCATGATCATACTCTAATAATCGTATTTCTTATCAGTTCATTAGTACTATATATCATTTCACTAATATTAACCACTCGTCTAACTCATACTAGCACTATAGATGCGCAAGAAGTAGAAACAATCTGAACAATTCTACCAGCCATTATTTTAATCATGATTGCACTACCCTCACTACGAATTCTATATATAATAGATGAAATTAATAACCCCACTATAACCGTTAAAACAATAGGACATCAATGATATTGAAGTTATGAGTATACCGACTATGAAGACCTTAACTTCGACTCATATATAATCCCTACCTCTGATTTAAAACCAGGAGAAATACGTCTGCTAGAAGTAGATAATCGAGTAGTACTACCAATAGAAATAACAATTCGAATACTCATTTCATCTGAAGATGTGTTACACTCATGAGCCGTTCCGTCTTTAGGACTAAAAACGGACGCCATCCCAGGACGTTTAAACCAAACTACTTTATTATCCACACGACCAGGGCTTTATTATGGACAATGCTCTGAAATCTGCGGATCTAATCATAGCTTTATACCAATTGTACTTGAAATAGTTCCATTAAAAACTTTCGAAAAATGATCATCATCAATGCTCTAACCTCATTAAGAAGCTAAACAGCGCTAACCTTTTAAGTTAGAGAATAGGAGTACAAGCCTCCTCTTAATGACATGCCTCAGCTAGACACATCCACATGATTTATTACTATCTTATCAATGATCCTAACACTCTTCGTTATTATACAAATAAAAATCTCAAAACATGTATACTACTCAAACCCTGAGCCAGCATCCATAAAATCACTAAAACAAACAACTCCTTGAGACACCAAATGAACGAAAATCTGTTTGCCTCATTCATTACCCCTACGATAATAGGTCTTCCTATTGTAGTCTTAATTATTATATTTCCAACCATCCTATTTCCATCAACTACCCGCCTAATCACCAACCGCATTATTGCAATCCAACAATGACTTATTCATCTAACATCTAAACAAATAATAATTATTCACAATAAAAAAGGCCAAACATGAACTCTTATACTAATATCATTAATTATATTCATTGGCTCAACAAATCTCCTAGGCCTACTCCCACACTCATTCACTCCTACCACGCAACTTTCAATAAACCTAGGTATAGCCATCCCTCTGTGGGCAGGAGCCGTAGCTCTTGGTTTCCGACATAAAACAAAAGCATCACTAGCACATTTTCTACCCCAAGGAACACCCCTACCCCTAATTCCTATATTAGTTATTATTGAAACAATCAGCCTATTTATTCAACCAATAGCCCTTGCAGTACGACTGACCGCTAACATTACTGCAGGCCATCTCCTCATTCATTTAATTGGAGGAGCTACTTTAGCTTTAATAGATATTAGCATAACTACCGCTTTAATTACATTTATTATCCTCTTATTATTAACCATCTTAGAATTCGCTGTTGCCCTTATTCAAGCTTATGTTTTCACCCTACTAGTTAGTCTATATTTACATGACAACGCCTAATGACCCACCAAACACATGCTTATCATATAGTGAATCCTAGTCCTTGACCATTAACAGGGGCCTTATCAGCCCTATTACTAACTTCTGGTCTAGTTATATGATTCCACTTTAACTCCACCCTATTACTCTCTATTGGACTAATCACCAATACCTTGACTATATACCAATGATGACGAGATATTGTCCGAGAAAGCACATTCCAAGGACACCACACACCAATTGTCCAAAAAGGGCTTCGATATGGAATAATCTTATTTATCCTATCAGAAGTACTATTCTTTTCAGGCTTCTTCTGAGCCTTTTATCACTCAAGCCTAGCTCCCACCCCAGAACTTGGAGGCTATTGACCCCCAGCAGGTATTCATACATTAAACCCACTAGAAGTCCCTCTTCTAAATACATCTGTCCTTCTAGCTTCGGGGGTTTCCATTACATGAGCCCACCATAGCCTAATAGAAGGAAACCGAAAACATATAATCCAAGCCCTATTCATTACCATCTGCCTAGGTCTATACTTCACACTTCTTCAAGCCTCTGAATATTATGAAACATCATTTACTATCTCAGATGGAGTTTATGGCTCAACTTTCTTTATAGCTACAGGCTTTCATGGCTTACATGTCATTATTGGATCCACTTTCCTAATTGTTTGCCTCCTACGCCAACTAAAATTCCACTTCACATCAAGTCACCATTTTGGCTTTGAAGCAGCCGCCTGATACTGACACTTCGTAGATGTAGTCTGACTATTCCTATATGTATCAATCTATTGATGAGGATCCTATTCTTTTAGTATTAATTAGTACAATTGACTTCCAATCAATTAGCTTCGGTATAACCCGAAAAAGAATAATTAACCTAGCCATAACACTGTTGATTAATACTATACTAGCATCTCTACTAGTTCTAATCGCATTTTGACTACCACAGACAAACATTTATAATGAAAAAGCAAGCCCCTACGAATGTGGATTTGACCCTATAGGATCAGCCCGTCTACCCTTTTCTATAAAATTTTTTCTAGTAGCCATTACATTCTTGCTATTCGATCTAGAAATCGCTCTCCTCTTACCACTCCCATGAGCCTCACAAACCAACCATCTAAAAACAATACTCATTATAGCACTAGTACTTATCCTATTACTAATTATTAGCTTAACCTATGAATGAACTCAAAAAGGTCTAGAATGATCTGAGTAGTGGTAGTTAGTTTAAGTAAAACAAGTGATTTCGACTCACTAGATCATGATAATATTCATAACTACCAAATGTCTATAACCTATATTAATATCCTCTTAGCATTCATAATTTCCCTAATAGGACTGCTTATATATCGATCCCATATAATATCATCTCTGCTATGTCTTGAAGGCATGATACTATCACTATTTGTTCTCATATCAATAATAATCCTCACAACACATATAACCTTGGCCAGCATAATCCCTATTATCCTACTAGTATTCGCAGCTTGCGAAGCCGCTCTAGGCTTGTCTCTACTAGTAATGGTGTCAAACACCTATGGGGTGGACCACGTACAAAACCTAAACCTTCTTCAATGCTAAAAATTATTATCCCAACAATTATGCTTATCCCACTCACATGATTATCAAAAAGCAATATAATTTGAATTAACTCTACAACTTATAGTCTAATAATTAGCCTTATATGCCTCCCCCTTTTAAATCAATTCAACGACAATAGCCTTAACTCATCTATACTTTTCTTCTCAGACCCCCTATCTACCCCTCTTCTTATGCTAACTATATGGCTTTTACCCCTTATAATTATCGCTAGCCAATTCCACCTCACTAAAGAACCCCTAGTACGCAAAAAACTATATATCACTATATTAATACTACTACAAGTATCCCTAATCATAACCTTCTCAGCAACAGAATTAATTCTCTTTTATATCCTATTTGAAGCTACACTCGTTCCTACATTAATTATTATCACCCGCTGAGGGGGCCAAACTGAGCGTCTTAACGCAGGAATTTATTTTTTATTCTATACACTAGTAGGATCTTTACCCTTACTAGTAGCCCTAACATACATCCAAAACGATATAGGCTCTCTAAATTTCCTACTCATACAATACTGAGTCAAACCCATAACAAATAATTGAGCTAACTCTCTATTATGACTAGCATGTATCCTAGCCTTCATAGTCAAAATACCACTTTATGGTCTCCACCTGTGATTACCAAAAGCCCATGTTGAAGCTCCAATCGCAGGCTCAATAGTACTAGCAGCCGTATTGTTAAAACTAGGAGGATATGGGATAATACGCATCTCCATTCTACTAACCCCCCTAACTACCACAATAGCTTACCCATTCCTAATATTATCCTTATGAGGCATAATCATAACCAGCTCAATCTGTCTACGCCAAACAGACCTCAAATCTCTCATTGCATACTCATCAGTCAGCCATATAGCACTAGTCATTGTAGCAATCCTCATCCAAACACCCTGAAGCTATATAGGAGCAACAGCACTAATAATTGCACACGGACTCACCTCTTCATTATTATTCTGTCTAGCGAACTCAAACTATGAACGAGTTCACAGCCGAACCCTCATCCTAGCCCGAGGCCTACAGACAATTCTCCCACTAATAGCCGCTTGATGGCTACTTGCAAGCCTCGCCAACCTAGCACTACCTCCATCAATTAACTTGATCGGAGAACTATTCGTAGTACTTTCAATATTCTCCTGATCAAACATTTCCATTATACTAATAGGAATTAATATTATCATCACTGCTCTATATTCACTATATATGCTAATCATAACCCAACGAGGAAAATACACCCATCATATCAACAACATTAAACCTTCCTACACCCGAGAAAACACACTAATAACCCTCCACCTTACACCCCTTCTACTACTATCAATTAACCCAAAAATTATCCTAGGCTTCACATACTGTAAATATAGTTTAACTAAAACATTAGATTGTGAATCTAACAACAGAGACTAAAACCTCTTATTTACCAAAAAAGTATGCAAGAACTGCTAATTCATTGCTACCGCACCTAACAGTGCGGCTTTTTTAAACTTTTAAAGGATAGGAGTTATCCGTTGGTCTTAGGAACCAAAAAATTGGTGCAACTCCAAATAAAAGTAATAAACCTGTTCTCCATTTCAATAATAATATCACTAATAATGCTAATTTTACCAATTATAATAACAATCCCCGATACACAAAAACACATTTCATATCCAAACTATGTAAAAACTATAACCTCTTACTCTTTTATACTCAGTCTCATCCCAGCCCTCATATTTATCTACTCTGGACAAGAAGCAATAATCTCTAACTGACACTGAATATCAATCCAAACCCTAAAACTATCAATAAGCTTTAAATTAGACTACTTCTCATTAATATTTATACCAGTAGCACTATTCGTCACATGATCAATCATAGAGTTCTCAATATGATATATACACTCAGACCCCAATATCAACCGCTTTTTCAAATATCTACTGATATTTCTAATCACTATACTTATTCTAGTTACCGCCAACAACCTATTCCAACTATTTATCGGGTGAGAAGGAGTAGGCATTATATCCTTCCTACTCATTGGATGATGATACGGCCGTACAGACGCCAACACTGCAGCACTACAAGCAATCCTCTATAACCGTATTGGAGACATCGGATTTATCCTAGCTATAGCATGATTTCTATCCCATAATAATTCCTGAGAACTACAACAAATCTTTATACTGAGTACAGAAGATACAAACCTTCCATTAATAGGACTACTTTTAGCCGCCACAGGAAAATCGGCCCAATTTGGCCTACACCCTTGACTCCCATCAGCTATAGAAGGTCCAACACCCGTCTCAGCACTACTCCACTCAAGCACTATAGTTGTAGCAGGAGTATTCCTACTAATCCGTTTCTACCCCTTAACAGAAAATAACCCAATAATTCAAACCTTAATATTATGTCTAGGAGCAATTACCACACTATTTACAGCAATCTGTGCTCTCACCCAAAATGATATCAAAAAAATTGTAGCCTTTTCAACCTCAAGCCAACTAGGCCTAATAATAGTAACAATAGGAATTAATCAACCACATCTCGCCTTTCTACACATCTGTACACATGCATTCTTCAAAGCTATACTATTCATATGCTCCGGATCTATTATCCACAGCCTAGGAGACGAACAAGATATTCGAAAAATAGGAGGCCTATTCAAAACCTTACCATACACCACTACCGCATTAATTGTTGGAAGCCTGGCCCTAACAGGAATACCCTTCCTAACAGGATTTTACTCCAAAGACTTAATCATTGAAACCGCCAACACGTCGTATACCAACGCCTGAGCCCTATTAATAACTCTCATAGCCACATCCCTAACAGCCGTCTACAGTACTCGTATTATCTTTTTCGCATTATTAAACCAACCACGCTCCCCTGCTCTTATCCTAATCAACGAAAACAACCCCCTTCTTCTCAATTCCATCAAACGCCTCCTAATTGGAAGTATTTTCGCAGGATTTTTACTAACTAACAATATTAACCCAATAACCCTGCCACAAATAACTATGCCCTCCTACCTAAAATTAACAGCCCTCTTTGTCACAATCACAGGCTTTATCATAGCCATAGAACTCAATACAACAACATGTAACCTAAAACATAGCCCTCCTACAATCATATTTAAATTCTCTAACTCTCTAGGTTATTTCCCTACAATCATGCATCGAATTCAACCACTCACAAGCTTATTTACAAGTCAAAAGTATGCTTCCATACTACTAGACTTAATCTGATTAGAAAAAACACTACCAAAACTTATCTCCTACTCACAACTAAATATATCCACTTTAATCTCAAATCAAAAAGGACTAATCAAATTATATTTCCTATCTTTCTTAATCACTATAGCCCTTACCCTAACCCTATTTAATTTCCACGAGTAATCTCTATAATAACAACAACCCCTATAAACAAAGACCAACCAGTAATCACCACCAACCAAGCACCGTAACTATATAAAGCAGCCACCCCCACAGCCTCTTTACTAAAAAACCCAGAATCACCAGTATCATAAACTACCCAATCTCCTATACCACTAAACTCAAAAACTACCTCTAACTTCTCATCCTTTAAAACACTAAAAATAACCATGATCTCCATAACTAAACCAACTAAAAAGGACCCTAAAACTGTCTTATTAGACACTCAAACCTCTGGATATTGCTCAGTAGCCATCGCAGTTGTATAACCAAAAACAACAAGCATCCCTCCAAGATAAATTAAAAATACTATTAAGCCTAGAAAAGAACCATCAAAATTTATAACAATACCACAACCAACCCCTCCACTAATAATCAATCCCACCCCACCATAGATTGGTGAAGGTTTCGAAGAAAACCCTACAAACCCAACTACAAAAAAAACACTTAAAATAAACATAATATATGTCATCATTATTCTTACATGGCTTTACTCCATGACCTATGACATGAAAAATCATTGTTGTATACTCAACTATAAGAACCATAATGACCAACATCCGAAAATCACATCCCCTAATCAAAATTGTTAATGAAGCATTTATCGATTTACCCGCCCCATCCAATATCTCTTCCTGATGAAACTTTGGCTCTCTCTTAGGAGTCTGCCTCGCCGTGCAAATCTTGACAGGACTATTCCTAGCAATACACTACACATCCGACACCGCTACCGCATTCAATTCAGTCACACATATCTGCCGAGACGTTAACTACGGCTGACTATTACGCTATCTACATGCCAATGGAGCTTCAATATTCTTTATTTGCCTATACCTTCATGTGGGACGTGGGCTCTACTACGGATCATACACCTACACAGAAACATGAAACGTCGGAATTATCCTACTTTTTGCTGTAATAGCCACTGCTTTTATAGGCTATGTATTACCATGAGGACAAATATCCTTTTGAGGAGCAACAGTTATTACAAACCTATTATCCGCAATCCCCTACATCGGAACAAACCTTGTAGAATGAATTTGAGGAGGATTCTCAGTAGACAAAGCCACCCTAACCCGATTCTTCGCCTTCCACTTTCTACTCCCCTTCATTATCGCAGCCATAGCCATAGTCCATCTCCTATTTCTTCACGAAACAGGATCCAACAACCCCACAGGCATTCCAGCTAACTCAGATATAATCCCCTTCCACCCATATTATACAATTAAAGATGCCCTAGGATTCCTACTAATACTAGCGGCACTACTTACACTAGTATTATTCTCTCCTGACTTATTAGGAGACCCCGACAACTACACTCCTGCTAACCCCCTCAACACACCCCCACACATCAAACCAGAATGATATTTTCTATTTGCCTACGCAATTCTACGATCAATCCCGAATAAGCTGGGAGGTGTACTAGCTCTAGTCCTATCTATTCTTATTCTAATACTAGTCCCAATTCTCCACACCTCCAAACAACGCAGCATAACTTTCCGACCCCTCAGCCAATGTTTATTTTGACTTCTAGTGGCAGATCTATTAACACTCACATGAATCGGAGGACAACCCGTAGAACACCCATATATCATTATCGGTCAACTAGCATCCATCCTATACTTCTCTATTCTTCTAGTACTTATACCCCTTACAAGCCTCATAGAAAACCATTTACTAAAATGAAGAGTCTCTGTAGTATATATACATTACTCCGGTCTTGTAAACCGGAAAAGGAGAATTACAGCTCTCCCAAAGACTTCAAGGAAGAAGCTTACACCTCACCATCAGCACCCAAAGCTGAAATTCTAATTAAACTATTCCTTGATCATAAAACAACCCTTATCATATGATCAACAAGATTCAATGTGCCTTGTCAGTATTAACCAACCTCCAACCTAAACCCAAAAATCCCATGTACAATTGTAAATAAATTGTAAATAATATATTGTATGTATTACAGTGCATAAAGTTATATAGTACATGAATGCAGTAAATACATTAAACTAAATTCCACATATGGGGTACAAGAACATGAATATCCATGAGTACATTATATTCATGATATTACATAGTACATTATATTATTAATCGTACATAAACCATTACAGTCATAAACCATGGTACAGAACACGAATAACCACTCAAGTATATGAAAGTCTCTTGTTCTACCAACCTCCGTGAAACCAGCAACCCGCCCAATACGTGTTACCCTTCTTGCCCCGGGCCCATTTAACTTGGGGGTTTCTAACTTGGGTCGTAAACGACATCTGGTTCTTACTTCAGGATCATTGAAATGCGTGATCGCCCATTCGTTCCCCTTAAATAAGACATCTCGATGGAATCAGGACTAACCAACCCGTATCGCGGCATAACTGTAATTACATGCCCTTGGTATTTTTAAATTTTGGGGATGCTTCGGCTCAGCTATGGCCGTCAAAGGCCCTAACCCGGCGCATATATTGTTGGCGAACCTAACGTGTACCTTCTCCATCCTCATAATGAGCGAGATGGAATATTTAATTAAAGGTCCCAGGACATTCAATGAAGCGTTACATGAAAGTAATGTTATATTGACACCAACCCTAAACTAAAGGGCTATTTGATTAATGGTTTCAGGACATATAATTTATTCATATACGCATACGCATACGCATACGCATACGCATACGCATACGCATACGCATACGCATACGCATACGCATACGCATACGCATACGCATACGCATACGCATACGCATACGCATACGCATACGCATACGCATACGCATACGCATACGCATACGCATACGCATACGCATACGCATACGCATACGCATACGCATACGCATACGCATACGCATACGCATACGCATACGCATACGCATACGCATACGCATACGCATACGCATACGCATACGCATACGCATACGCAGCACACCTATCAACTTCCAATCCCTAGCCTAGACAAACCCCCCTACCCCCCGTTAAGCCAGGTACTATATGTATATATTAATATCTTGCCAAACCCCAAAAACAAGATTACATATAATAACATCTTAAGCTTAACTTAACTGTCTACTAAAAATGGCGCCCCCGATAGAAGTCTATTACTTTAAAGAATCAACTTTCCTTAGACAGCCATCCCTCTAGATTCTACAAAATTTTTAATACACTATTTCAAGAGACTATCAAA